GTTCCCTGGTTGCACCCCAAAATGGGTTCTAATTTACTAAATCACATCTTTCTGTTTTCGGAATATCACATGTAGAGTTTTTTGGGGGAAAATCACTCGGCGCGGGGCCTCCCGTGTGAGGTCAGGCCAGGTGATGGTCAACAACTCAGGCAGGAAATGCTGAGAAGCGGCTAACGATGCAAGAGCTCTTTTCCCTTTATACGCTCTAAAAAAAAAGGGTATGTCGGGTTTTTGGACCCTATGTTGAGTAAGGGTTCCAAAAGTGATAGGTATGTCTTCTTTCTTGGCACTCTCTTTCTATATTATGCCAACCTAAAAAGAGCGATTGAGAGTGGATTTCAGGTTCGATAGTGTCGAGAAGGTATTAGCCACCGGTGACCGTACTTTCGTAAAAGCACCATTGGGCGGTGGTTCCTCTCCTTCCTCTTGAACCTCGAACAAAAAATCGATCTCGCCATCAGCTCGACTAAGAGTTCCGAATTGAAAAAGTAAACTAAACTGAACTTGACTTAAGACGAAGGAACCGAGTGCCGAAAAAAACCGCTTTCTTAAGGCTTCAAACTACTAGTCATTAAGACTACTATGAAAGAAAAGTAAGGAAGTCCTTTTCTTGACTTGGCCTGCGTGCATTATACCTACCCCCTTTTTAAAGAACTTTATTTCAATCTCAACAAAGAAATGAAAGCATAACTCTTTGCTTCTTGTCTTCTTACTCTTTTAGCCTACCTTGTGGAGGTCTCTCGGGTGTCTACGGCAGATCCTATCAGTCTCGTGATGAAGAGAATTTCCGATCTTCCACTAAGAAAGGTATCGTCACGACAACTCAATTTGTCCGGTAAACTACTCGGGGCTCCCCATGGTTTAGTAAAAGGGAGGGGAGACTTTCTCTTCATCCGGGGGTTCATTTCATTCCATTATGAACTCAAAAGTGGTTGGCTGATTAGTGAGGTCTTAAAAACGTCATAGAATGAATGATCGGCCATTCCATTTTTGCTTTCAGCAAGTAGGCGAGGCGAATCTATGCTTTCTATGTTTCAATCGGATACTAATTGCTTGAATGCGTTTGAACTCGAGATGACTTGCAGAAAAAATGCTTTCTAGGTTTGTCTTGTGTCTCCGGTCCATTTATTGATGGGCGAACAACGGGGATTGAACCCGCGCGTGGTGGATTCACAATCCACTGCCTTGATCCACTTGGCTACATCCGCCCCTACCCCCACACAGGTTTAAGTCTCCATCTACGATCAGATCCTTTCTGAACTCCCCTATGACTGCTATCAAAGAGAAGCTTTTTCCTATACTCTACTCTAGTTGCAGGTGTTGTCTTTCGGAATTATTAGGGGAAAGAAAGCTTCAAGAAGTAGAAGCTTCCTGGCAAAGCTTCAAACAAAACAAAGAGGTTGGGCTGTTCACTTCATTGATTTGACTTCACTTTACTTAAGATTAAAGATAGGGGCCGGGGGCGCTAACGAGCAAGAAAGGGGATGCGCTAACGTGCCTTTACTAAGAAACTAATCTAAATAGAAATAGAAGGCCCTTCTTGCTTTAGTTTTCAATAAGTTCGCTAACGCGCCCTTCCTTCAGCTGGCTTCGCCCTATCTATTCATCTCTTTTTTCAAATGGATATTTAGGGATCTCTCTTGTTCATAGATCTTGAAAGCAGATCAATATCCATTTCTCAATAGATCTATCTATCGATAGAAAGATATAGATCTCTATATGGAGATAGATCCATATCGAAATATGGAAGAACCAACACAACAAGGGCGTAACCAACGGAAGCTTCTCCCCCTTTAGTCGTAAGACTCGGCTCGTCGCTACTTTGATTCAAAAGGTAACCGACGGTTCCCGACTTTCTCCGCTTTCCGCAACCGTAACCATTTGTCATTCCGATTACTTCATCCATAAACCTTTTTTTCTTATTTTAAAATAGCGATACGCTCTAAAAAAAAGTCAAGGATAAGCTTCCATTCTAGAAGCGGTAGCTTCCCGCCTCCTTCGGTGAGAAGTTCCCTTCCCTTTTCTAAAATGACTGATTGGTCTGCTCAGCAAAGGTACAAAGTGGACTGCAGTTTGGCTGACCCTCTTCTTCCCATTCGGGTTGGGTTGACCCAGAAGCACAGTAAGAAGGAATGGAACCACTGGAGAGTCGTCTGCAGTTCACACTTGGGCAAAGACGACTGACTTTTTGGAAGCGGAACACGAACCGATTTACGCTATTCCGGGTTCTTATTGAGCGTAGCGAAATCAAGGTTTATGATAAAGTCAGCGAAGTTTCTATGGTGTTCTACCTTTGCGTAGTCTCGGTCCACAGTGTAAGGCTCCGCACCTGAGCCTCGTTAGACTCAGCTGAAGTGTAAGGTATAAGTGAAGAGAATAGAAGAGATGAAGTCCGTCACTTAGCCTAGTCTATATCCACAGCTGACGCAACTCCGTACCGACGCCTCACTACTACAACATTAATTAACTTAACGGCTAAGCGATTTCATAAGCTGAGCTTTCCTTAACCAGCTGACCTTACTTCGTAACCTCAACCTACTTTTTTTCTTACTGTAGCATAGGCCTTCGCCACTTCAAACGGGCGCTTCGCCCCTCTTTTTTCTTTTTTGAATTCGAAAGAGCGGGGTCTTACTTATTCAGGGGGGATGAAAGAAAAATAAAGGGATCAGGGGGCTTTATGATCGGAGAAAGAGAAGGGGCATGGTTGGTGTGTCACTGGGTCGGTGAGGGAACCCGTAGGAAGGCGGGACGACCCGCCGAATTCACATCAGAAATCGCCAACATGAACACAAACGAAATCTTGAATTGCGTATAGAAACAAAACGAACCACTTCTATTCTCGGAGCTGAGGTATATGAAGAATGGCTTTTTGGTCCCTTTCGTCCAGTGGTTAGGACATCGTCTTTTCATGTCGAAGACACGGGTTCGATTCCCGTAAGGGATAGGTACTCATTCCCGGCCGCTTTCAGTTAGTGTTCATTGCTGAGTGATCGCTCGCTATCTGGCTGGAAAAGGTGGTCCGGAAGCTTCCTCTCTCCCAGCAAGCAAGACGAGATCACCATTTCTCTCAGTAATGGACTTCCTTGAATTCTTCCTTAGCCAACGATGTCCTTTCATCTCGAATCTCCATGCATGCGTTCTTTCTCTCCTCCCCTCAGCCATACATCTCTTTTTCTCTCTTTCTTTTTTTTTTGGCCGTTTTTGTTAGGCATTGAACCCCACCTTAGGTGCTGAGTGGTGTCCTCTCCTCCCTAATACCTAATACATAATTCCGTCTATGGAGCCTAAAGCTTCAACCATGGCATGGCAGTAAGCAGTAAGTTGGCCTAGTCTCTCGCCCAGCCTTCGCCTTCTTCAGTGGCCGAGTTGAAGCGTTCAACGGTTCTTCGCCACCTTTCTTTTTCAAGGTTGAGCTTGTTCAATTGAAGCTAATGCTATGCCCCTTGTTCAAGAGAAAGCGAGGACTTTCTTTTAGCTACCGGCCCAAACAAAAAAAAGAGATTAGCCTCTTGATCGATCGATTGATTGGATCGAAGTACGAAGGGGTTGATTGAAGTGTGAGATCAGCCCAAGACTAAGGCCGAGCAACTAGCTGCTGCAGGATTGGACGTCTATCTATCTCACCACGCTCCCCTACTCCTAACAAGGCCGGCGGAAGGAATGCTCTGCTCATCTTTCTTACGGCTCATTACCGCAGCGCTCGAAAACCCCTTCGCCTTCTTCCATTCAAAAAGGTAGTTTTTCCTATTCTTATTGGTAAATAACGTCTTGAAGTGAAGCGAAGGCATTATTGAAGGAAAGAGATGGCGGGTCGGTCAATTGCATTAGGTAGGAGATGCAGGACCTGTCTTAACCGCAAGTGCATTCGCTATTCGATTCCATCCTCAATCCCACTAAATTTTGATTCCTTTGTATCTCTTCTTTACTTTTAAGTGAGAAGGGGGGTGTCAAAGGGTATACTTTCTTCTCTCTATGTCGCCGTCTCATCAATGAGCGTAGATTAATTAATAGATATGAGATATAGCTTTTGTGCTTGTCAATCTCTATCCCATTCTTCAGGTATAGTTTTCGTTGATCACAGATCGACAGGTGATCCGCCCTTTCGTCATAAGGCGTGGTCTGACTCTGAGAAAAACCATTCCTGTGTTTAGGTCCCTACTAAGCAGAATTCGTAAACTATGCAAAGGCTATTTGAAGACTTTTGAAAAAGTTTATAGCAATAAAAGCAAAAAAAATTATCAACGCCCTTACGAGGTAGTGATGAGTTAAACTACTCGTGTTGGCATGGAAGTCAGCCCGGTAAACTGATTCCATTCTGCTACTAGGGTTCCAAACCTTCCCCTTAGCTCTATAAAGACCTTTTCAACTCAAAAAAAAGATGCTAAAGCTATTTATAGTTGTTCGGAAGGATTCGTTTACTTCCTGCAAATTGCTTATGTAAGAACTAGTAGAAAGAAAGGAATGAAAAAAAGAAAAAGAAAGAATAAGGGCAGCATTGATAGATCGTTGAATGAGAATGCTTGAATGGGAATCGTCTTAGCAACTGGCTATAGACATGAGTCAAAGCCGCCGAGAGAGGAGAGATCATTTTCATGAGAGAGGGACGAGCAAGTGACAGATTGGGAAAAAAATAGGTAGACCTTTTCTGAGCGGTCATTTAGAGGCCTTGTTAGCGACCCATCATTCTTCCCTAAGCTGTCAGAGTCCGATCGAAGCGAGCAAGAGATAGAAGAATCATCGCTCATAGATGTGAATTGAGAAAGCAAGCCCGAATTCTTTTTAATTAGGCTCTATAGTCTGGTCCCTGTACCTGGTAAGGTCTGATTGTTATCTGTAAGTCTTGTTTTGACCGCGGGAAGGTGAACTTTGCAAAAGTGCTTATTTGGTTGGGAAAAATAGGACTTCTGACTCCAAGCCTACCCTACCCGACCCGAAAAAAAGTTTCAGCTATTGATGTAGCCTCTTGTCGCTACCTACTCGAAAAATCCCTTCTATACTACTCAACAGAAGGAAAAATCCCATCAAGATAGATTGAATCGACGACCTATACTTAAACTAAAGGCACAAGGGAATCAAGAGTTCAAGAGCACAGAAGAGAGGAAATGCACATGGGTCTCCTTGAAGAACGAAGTCTAAGATAAAGAAAGAAAGGTAGAGTGGGCGCACTTTTGCTCTGCTTGGATTGGCATGGCTGTCCCCCTTTGCTAGTGGAGGCTCGGCCTTTGACTCCGCTTGCCTCTACTTTTCATGTCAAGCGTACAAGTGTAGTTTAGTGGGATTGACTTCTAAAGACAGGAATGATTTTTCATCTCCCCTGTATAAGTCGACGTCTTAACCTGACTTCCTGAGCTCAGTTGATTGTTGAAGCAGTAGCTCTGGATCGAGAGCTGGATGCTTACCTTATTATTATGAAAAGGAGAAAGGGCTTTTTTTCTTTTTATAGATGTTGAGGTTGAGTCAGGGGGGTTTGCTGGCTAACTCGTGCAATCAACGACAAATTCCTTCGCCTTAGTAAGCTAGCTTTGTAAGCTAAGCAAGCCTGGTGATCCGGGCTTTCTCCCTTCTCGACCAGACGAAGGAGATATGAATTCCATTCAGGCGGGTAAGGGCTTGGCTTGACCGTGTCTTTTCTCGGGTCGGAGGCGAAAACTGGAAAGTTCATCATTCAGTGGTGGGCTGTTCATAGAAAAGAAGGCGTCGCCCAACGAGTGGCAGATCTGGATAGAGTCTCGCTCATAGAAGAAGAGTACGCGCGCTAGCGCGCTACGGCTTAGGCAGTTGATCGGATCAGATAGCCCTTCGGGCAACCAACCAAACCCGGCACATCCAATTCCATTCCGATCAACAACTTGGAGGTATGGCTGAGTGGCTTAAGGCATTGGTTTGCTAAATCGACATACAAGAAGATTGTATCATGGGTTCGAATCCCATTTCCTCCGGCACGGAAATGAAAGGGGCGGTGTGGCGAAGCCGAGCTACTGCAGTCCTACCGTAGAGCCTGTCTTTGTAGGTGTTACCGTACTAGCGGTGTTGCTATTTCTGAGGTGACGCCTTTCCAATAGTAGGAAGTGGTGCTCCACACTTACCCAATCTGGACTTCATGAAATACGAAAATAGGAAGCTCTACGCTCTTGAACTGCTATCTCCCTCTGTGGATCTTTAGAATAGCGTATATGATCTGTTCACCTGGCTTACTAGCTTCCGGGATTGAATCCGAGAACAAGGAACACTTTGAGAGATCGGAACGGCTTTAGCACCTCTCCTACTAGTCGTCCTTACCTCTTTAGGTTAGAAGAACTACGGAAGTCAAATCTCCCTTCTTATGGCATTCCACTAGTGCATTGAGAGCTAAACGTCTCTAGGGCAATGCCAAAGTCTGTTGTTTCTACATTATGGAAATTGGCTAGGCGTTGCTTGCCCCTGGGTCTAATTGGGCCTAACGCACAAATCTCGCTAACTAAGACTTCATCCCCCAAAAAGGGTGTCAACACGTGGTTCCTACTCAAAGGCTACATTTGTAATCTATCCCGTTCAACACAGGCGACGGGCATAAAGAAAAGGGGTGTTCGCCCCCGAGTCAGATATCGAATCGAAAATCATGCTTTTCATTCTTTCTCCCATGCCTTTCTTGGTTGGACCAAGGCTCATTTTTGAGAAGTCTTTCTTCATTTTTAGAGGAAGAAGCGGAATTTTTATCTCAATCAAGCCGTATGAATCACCTACCCAAACAAAAAAAATTTCTGTTCCTACCTTTAGTCATTTTTATCTTAAGTCTCAGTGGGATATTTAGCTTTTTGACAATTCACTCTAGCTCTGGCATTGAACTAGTATTAACTGAAAAAGTCTTACTAGGCTCTGTTCTATGCCTATTCGCTTGCTTTTTAGCCATCATTTTCCTATTTATCTATTATCTTCAAGAATCTAATCGCCTTATAGAGAAAGTTCTGGCCTTTAATACTACCCGTTCCGACAAAGGGCCATGGATAGAAATATCCATTGGATCTGAAGGAGCGTCAGTCACAATGGTTTTTTCCCAAAAGGGCTCCAGCTCCAATGGGGAAGTGGATAGAATAAGACAGGGCAAAGAGAGATGTTAGAAGGAGCTAAAGAGTTGTTGGGCTGGTAGTTGAAAGAGCTGCTCGAAAGCTTGACGAACAAGCGAAAAAGCCTATATATTCTTATTAGTCAAGGGCTTTTCCCTTACTAGTTAAGTGGTAAGGTAGGGCGCTATTCGATGAATAAAACAGACTTTAGGAAAGTGGTTCAGGTAGCTCAGCTGGTTAGAGCAAAGGACTGAAAATCCTTGTGTCAGTGGTTCGAATCCACTTCTAAGCGGGCGAAGGGTCCAAAGGACACGTAGCCGGGAGCAAGCCGGATTTATAAATTCAAGTGAAAGAGTCAGCCAAAAAATGTGAGCGCTCCTGCACTATACGGCTTTTTGGCGTCCCCCTATCTTGTCTTGCTGGAGGCAGATTTTCTAAAAAAAGCGGTTGATTATTCGGATTGGTTCTCGCATCCCTGTGCCCAAAAGGATGGGCGAGTTCGGTTTGAGTCTTCATCGATCGGGTGGATCTATATGTTCCGGGGTGGTGAGACGAGGTGTAGCGCAGTCTGGTCAGCGCATCTGTTTTGGGTACAGAGGGCCATAGGTTCGAATCCTGTCACCTTGATGTGGGGCCGGAGTCAGCCTCAAACGTAAGTAACTTAGTGCAGTGCAACCTTTCGAAAATTTTAAAATAGCGCTTACTTGACTATGTTATTCCGATCACACAAGCCATTTTTAAAGATTTTCCGACGATGGTCTATTCCTTTCCTATTCCTAGCCACTATTCTTTTTTTATCTTCTTTGTCTACAGGTTGGCCTTCTTTGATTGCCAAACAGTATGCAGGATCCTCTTTCACTTCGATCTCTATTGGCCGGATATTAATACCTTCCACTAATCATGGAAGCTAGTGTGGCCAATGCGTTAGCATGATCTACGACCAGCCTTGCAATTCTGCATGTTGAACTTCTTCAGCAGATTATTGGCATATTTCTCTTGAGAGATGAAAATGCCAGAGGTAGCACTGCTTCCATCCCTAGGAAGTAATTCATCAACCCCAAATCTGAAAGCTGCTCATCATATCTTGCTTGAAAGATGAAATAGAGGCAGCATTGCTGTACCAAGCTCTTGGAGCTTGCAATAGGCCATAAAGAGTTCAGCTTGAGGACTTTATTTTCTTGTCTTTTCACAATGAATCCCGGGGGTTGCTTTATCTTCTTGAAGATGACCATTGTTGAAGGCAGATTTGATTTGACATCAAGTTGATACACCTTCCATCCTTTTTGAGCAGCCAATGCTAAGATAGCTCTAACTCTTTCTTGTCTTGAAACTGGTGCAAAGGTCTCATTATCATCGACTCAATACTGCTGTGTGTACCCCTTCACCACCAATCTAGCTTTGTCTTTTTGGATAGAATCATCAGGGTTTAATTTTCTTTTGAAACCCATTTCACCCCAATGGCATCCTTGTGAGCAGGTTTTTCCACTAACTCCCATGTATTATTATTCTCAATCATTCTTCTTTCTTCCTGAATACCATTTTATCCACTCCTCTGAATTCCATCCACCCCGTCTTTGTGTGTTTATTGGGGATGGGCCAAATTACAAAGGTTATCTCCTTGTCTTGATTTACAGTCGTGAACGGGTCTATACCAGTCGACATGTCATTTTTAATGAGGAGTCCTTCCCTTATTCTAATGTATTTTCTTTGACTTCCAATTCTTCCTCATCAAATGAGAAAAAAATGTCACCCATAGTCCTGATTAATTCTCCTCCACAGTTCACGTCTCAAATTTCTTTTCCATACCCCGCACACCACCTGGCTCCTCACCTACTTGTAGTGATCTTCCTCCTGCTTCTATTACATCTATAGCCACCACTTCTTCTTTGACTAATACAAGTGCACCACTTCACTCGTCCTTTTCCATGTCAGACTCCACTATTTCTTCTTCCCATGAGGTTTTTAACCCTAATGACTCTCCTGCCAGAAGGGGAGGGATAAGAGTCACAAAAGTCTGGTTGCTGCTCGAGTCGGGTACCGGGCTTGACAATTTGAATAAAGGCAGATTGGTTGGAATACATGGAAAAAGTCTTTCAACCGGATCCCCTTTTTCTATTTTTATTTATATTTCTGGACCGCGAGTTCTTTCGGAATTAGCGAGATTGATTTCATTAAAAAAGGGCAACCAAGCTTCTAAACTCAATTCACACCAAATAAGCAAGATGACGACGCCCCTTCTTTTTCTGCTACCAAGGGAATCGCACCGGGAAATCCTTAATGGATCGACCATCCCCCCAGCCAAACTGATTATTTAATAGATTTCCACCAAAAAATAGGTGGATTTGTAGGCAGTGGAACCCCCCTGACTTTGTTTTAAAGTCTTAGATTTTTCTCTCTTTTTTGCTTTGGATGGTGTACTTTCTTCAACATGTAATTAGATAGTGTGCAATCCAAAGATTTTAATTGTGTTGTATGGAAGTTTTTCGTAAGCCAGGAAGAAAAGAAAACGAAGCTTAGAAAGCATAAGATCAACAGAAATCGGAGAAGGGGGGACGCATTCGAGTTAGAAGTCGAACAGAATTGCTTCTTTTTTTTCTGTTAATTATCCTTGTTATTGTCCTTATAGCGATACATTTGTTCGTACCTTTCTTTTTTTTTTAAACAGATAAAATAGGTATCTGTCTAGGAAATATGGCTAGGTAGCTTTCGAGGACTTATGAACGAATATTTATTTTACCAAATGAAAACCAAAGATGATCCTTAGCACAAGCGCTAAGCGATAATAATACCTTTCCTAAGGACTCTTCTTAGGGAGTAGGAAGTGTCTGCAAGCCTAGTCCTTTGAGCTCGGACTCCAACAAGAGTTCGAGCATTAGAAGCAGGGGTAGGACTAGTCTGGGTATGAATCCTTTCCTAGAGTGAGTCCTTCTGTAAGTAGAAGGCAGCCGGATGCAACTAGTCTGTATGCAAAGCATCCAGTAATAGTCCCCTTCTGTAATAGGAACTCCCTGAAGGTGCTATCCTATGAGCAAATGAAGATCTAGAGCGAGTCTTCTGATCTACGACCACCCGTCGGAGATAGAAGGAGCAAGGCTCTAATCCCCATTTTACCTATTGATTAGAGCTAGGAATCCTATAAGCTAAAAGAGTCAAGTAAGGCAATGATAATTGTTCCCGCGGGTTCGTTTAGGTCTTACAGAGCCACGGGCTGCAGACTAGCTTTTTAATTATAATTCCTTTAGTAAGTTCAGGTCTTTCTGAAAGCCAGTTCCTGAGTTCATGACTTCAGAAGTGAAGCAAGGAAAGCTGTCCAATCACTCTAAGCCAGTTGTTGAAGTGAGTTAAGGTCTTTCCGAGTCCGCTATTCGATTTGCTAACGCTTCCTTTTTCTTTAAGCTTGTTCCTCTGCCGAGGTATATGCTGATTGAGTCTGTCTTGTAGTCCTCAACAAGGAGATACTAGTCTAGGAAGCGGATGGACAACTTGCTTTTCTTAATGGCTTTCGCTGGGAATGGACTATAGGCCTATGAAGCCTTGGTCTAGAACGGGAATCTCTTCAATAAGATAAGAAGGTTTTGATCTACGAGAGTCCACTACAGTGAGTAAAGATGGAGACTCAGCGATGCATCCCCTGGTGGGTCCTCTCCCTGTGGATGAGGGGGAAGTTCCAGGCTCATGGAATGCTTGCTTGATAACCCAAACCGCGAGTTCCGGATTTGAGTTCTCCATCATAATGCAAGACCCATTTTTGTTATGTTTATAGGGTTAACATGTGTTCAAATGGTTTTTTCTCACCCCTTCCTCTACACAGCCCTTCATCTTTGATAGGGTCATAGCCCATTTCCGTCATCAAGTGAATGATTTTATAATCATGCAGCAAAACGGAGAGTGACGCTTCACGACCTTCATTCTTGTCGACAGTTGTGGGAACATCGAACTTTCGTAGAAGAGAACGTAAAGGAGGACGTCTAGTGGCAGGGCGTCTCCTCTTCCGTCTTCTCTCCGCCTTAGTGGCATCGACTGGTATGACCAACGTTTGGAGAGATCTTGAGTCTTAGACATGGAACCTCTTCGAGAGAGACTCCTGATATTAAAGATGGGATCACTTTCCCGACGGTGCTCACTGGGATGTAGCGATAAGTCTTCTTCATGGTCAGCCTGCGACCTGCTTCAATATTCTTATTGAATTTTTCCGAGAAAGCCATTTAATCTGGAGGTGTAGGTAAAAATCCTTAGTTGGCTCCAAATAGAATGAATTTTGAATCTGCATAGAATGCTTCTGTCGTCGTGAAAGGCTTGGTATTTGCAAAGATCCTATTGGTTTCTCCTTCGGGAGTCTTGTACTTAAAACACTGATGCCATGTAGAGGGCACTACTTTGTGCTCGTGTAGCCAAGGACGTCTCAAAAGAACATTGGTTGAGGTGATAGCATCGATGACGTGAAATGTGACATAAGTCATCATATCTTCGATCATTAACCGTAATCGGATGGTGCCTAGGGCTTGTTGCCCGATTGGTTGAATCCTTGTATCATGCATTGGTTGGACTGAGATCATTGATAGTATATCCCAACTTCAGCAGCATCTTCAAAGGGATGATGTTTATCGCAGACCCGCAGTCTAACATGATTCTGGGTACAGGTATGTCTTCAAGACTTCCAGCCATCAACAAGGGCCGGTTGTGCAACTTAGTCCTCAGCAACAAGTCTTCATCTGATAATTATATAGAACAGCATTGAGCTGTCGATGTGTCGATTTATGGTTGTCTTTTATGAGATTCAATCAGGTCCCATTAGCCTGTGGCGTGCTTTCCTTCATTTTAGACTGTTCTATGTTAGCAGTAGTTAGCCAACCATTGGAAGTTCCCCCACTCTGGGGGTTTCTTTCTCTCCAACCGGATTATACCCGGCCCGGTCCTATTTCAAACAAAAAAAGAAGCAAAGAAGGGAAATCTTCGTAAAGGCTGCAAGGGGTGTCGCCTTCGAATTGAGTAGTGAGTCTTCTTTCTACTCTACTTACTCTATGAAGACTATGAAGGAATTCGTTCATAGAATGCTTTTTGATTGCACTACTTTTTGAAAACAACCGTACGGGATAGGCCCAGCGGAGGAGATTGTACCAAAGGAGACCCGTTTACCTATCGTTTGGTTGGGTGTGTCCTTAGTCGCCCCGGAGAAGCCATACCCTTAGGAAGCTTACCCAACTCATCGCTTAACTCCCAAGAAAGGAAGACAACCCCAGTAAATCATGCATAATTTAAGAGAAAATCTTTTCTAAAAGCCGGCGGTTTCTTTGTATTAAGAATGGATACTTCTTGGTCTTTGCCGGAATTCCGACTTGGCTTTGACCGATTGCCATTATGATTAGTAAGATGGGGAAAAGCTAAAGAGGAAGAAGAATATTTCAGAATGGGTCCCCCTACTCAAAACTAAGAGGGGATTATCTAAAAATCTCCGAA